GAAGTAGAAAAAGTATTTATGCAATCATAGAGTGTATTGAATCCATATAGAATAAAGAACTTCAATTCCTTGTTTATTACTTGATATTAGAGGTCGAATGAAAACCATCCAATTGCGGGTAATGCAAAAATATTTCTATTTTTTCAGGATGAATCAAAGTAAGGGTTTCCTTAGAAAAGGATTCTATCAAAATCAAAAAAGATTCTATAAACAAAAAAGATTCTATAAAAACAACGATAACTAGATACGAATAGAAGAAGAAAAGAATAGAAGAAGAAAAGAAGGAAATAAAAAAACATAGTATAGAAAAGATATCCAAAATGATATAGAAATCATTATCCTACCCTTATTTTTTATTTCCTTAATTTCATTTTATTTGATTAGGGCAAAACCTCTGCCTTTTTTAAAATATCCTGAACAGTTCCTGTAGGCTGAGCACCCTTTTCAAGGAAATCCAGAATAGCGGGAACGTTTAAATAAGTTTGATTCTTGATCGGATCATAAAAACCCACTTTCTGAAGATCTCTTCCTTCTCTTCGAGATCGAACATCAATTGCAACGATTCGATAGACGGCTCATCGGGATAGATGTAGATGAAAAAGAACCCCCCCCCTAGAACCGTATAGGAAGTTTTCTCCTCGTACGGCTCGAGAAAAAATGATGTTTTTTCTATGTATAAAATTAGAATTTAGAATAAATAGAAAATCTGTAAAATGAATTAGTTTATAATATCCTTTCAAATTTCAATTTAACTCAGACTTCCTGAAAAAAAAAATCATTTGTACTCATAACTCAAGTTCAATTCAATATAAAATAAATAATTCTCAAATATATTAAATTTCTTTAAGATATTTTTTTTTGAGTGGTCTTTAACCCACCGTTTTTGTCTCGTTTAAAATTGAGTTGGATTCTTTATTCGGATACGTGAGACAATTGAAGTGGTGTTTCCTTGTTCTGGGATCCTTTATTTTTGTTTTCAATCATTGGGTTTAGACATTACTTCGGTGCTTCTTAATCCTTTCAAAATGGTAGCAACATACCCCTTTTGGGATTTCTTTCTATCAAAGAATCATACCGAGGTTGATTCATGCGCGATACACTGTTGATCGAAAAAGTTTTAGCCGTTCCAACAATTTTTAAAATTTGTTCGAATGGAATCCTTTCAATTTCTATATCGAAGATATACTTACGAAGTTGTTCCAATTTATTAATTGGCATTAACCCTAGATCGTTGCCCCTGAGAAATTAATAAATACTTTCTACTCGAGCTCCATCATGAACTATTTACATTAGAACCCAATAAAAAAAGAAGGGTTCTAGTAGAATAGAACAAACGACGTCGAGCCAAGAGCACCTTCATTCCTATATAAAATGGTGGATGTAACAATAAGAATCCACACCGGATCGTGTCCTTCAAGTCGCACGTTGCTTTCTACCACATCGTTTTAAACGAAGTTTTACCATAACATTCCTCTAATTTGGAACCAGTATGGAATTGATTCAATTATGGAATCATGAATAGTCATTGGTTCAGTCGGTACAGTATTTATATTTAAATTATTGTTAATAACATTTTAATAACATAGATAATAAAGATTAAAGATTTTTCTGAATAAATTTTAGCGAAATGCCGTCTTTTTTTTGTCTGAATAGAACATTTTTCTATAAATGTCTATCTCAAAAAAATATCTAACAAAAATATTAACAAATCAAAATAGAGAAATAACATAACTAACAGAAATCGCACAAATAAAATAAATAAATTCTATTTGACTCTGCCTCTTCAAGTGACTCAATAAGATAGACTGACCATTTCCAACTTCCCAACCTAGAAGGAATCATTACAAATCTTGTCTTGATAGTTGAAAAAGTTTTATACTTCTACATCATTCTTTGAGTCAAGTTTTACTCCTTTTTATTATCATAAAAAAGCAAGATCTCTGTGTGTGTGTTTTTTTTTTCGATTTAATTGTCACTGATGCAAAGCAAATAAGCTAAATGGATCGAACAATAAAAAGAAATATCATTGTTAAATATTTTAATTTCATATTTTAGGGATGCAATTTCGTTTTCACAAAAATGGAAACACTATTGTCACTGAAATAGGATAACCATACATACCTATAGGCTAAGCACTTCCTCTTTTATATGTATTTTCATATTTTTTTACCTGAGGTTAAGTAATCTTTCTCCAACTGTGATCGATGCCCCATGGGTTACAAAAGGGTTCAGTTACTTTTGCGTCTCATTTGAACTCGATTTCATTTGGTTTGTGAAAAACTCAGATATGATCCCGCAAAGAATAAAAAAAGTCTATCCAAACCTTGAAATAGAACCTTGTTGAACAAAAAAGAAGTATTAGAATACAATGGATATGCTCTGGGACGGAAGGATTCGAACCTCCGAATAGCGGGACCAAAACCCGTTGCCTTACCGCTTGGCTACGCCCCATTTCGATTTTTATTGGATACTTATACTATTAAAGAATAATATTGGTATTAAGTGTTCGTCAATTCCAGTCCAACTATATAGAAAATTTCTTCTTTATAGAATCTATTATGGATTATGGATTCGTACTAGGATTTTGGCATGTGTATATCTAGAATAAATTCAACGGAATTTATTGATCATTACATATAATTCAATTAAGATATTGTATGAAAGTATGATTTCTTCTATTCTCCTTTGAGAATCGGAGGATTTTTGATTGAGAGGAAAAAGAAGGATTTTTTGTCTACCCTACTTTACTTCATTTTTCCTTATATCAATAACTCAATCAAAATGCAATTATCTCGACGAAAAAAATGTCTGTTATGCTTAATATCTTTAGTTTGATCTGTCTTAATTCTGCCCTTTATCCGAGTAGTCTTTTCTTGGCCAAATTGCCCGAAGCCTATGCTTTTTTGAATCCAATCGTCGATTTTATGCCAGTCATACCCCTGTTCTTTTTTCTTTTAGCCTTTGTTTGGCAAGCTGCTGTAAGTTTTCGATAAGATCTTTAATACTATCCTAGAAAATTCATATTTATTCGAGAAAAATTATAAAAATTGATAAGATCAAATAAGTCTGACAGTATGAACCTTCGATTCAAACATTGAAATTCTCGGATAGCCGCGAGACGCCCTATTTCCTTATTTTAATCCTTTTTACGGCGAAATACCTTATTAGCTTCGGGTCCCTTACAATATCTAATTTGGGTATGAAAGTGATTTGTGGTAATCAAAGACTTTTATTACAAATTTCAACTTCATTTAAATTTCTGAACATTCTTTTCTATTTCTAGAATTCTTTTCTTGGTGTCAAAATAGGATATGTGATATAAAAATGGAGGATCTATTGTCTTTTCTCGTTTTTCTTTTTCAAAAAATGATCTTGGAGGTTGTGTAATGCTTACTCTCAAACTTTTCGTTTATACAGTAGTAATATTCTTTGTTTCTCTCTTCATCTTTGGATTCCTATCCAATGATCCAGGACGTAATCCTGGACGTGAAGAATAGTTTTTTTTGTTTTTATTACTTGATTTTATATTTTATAATATAATTTTCTTAAGATTTTATTTTAGTTATTCCACACATTTAACAAGGAAAAAATAAAAAGGGGTTTGCAAAATTTGAAAGAAAAAATGGAAACTCATCAACGGAAACGGAAAGAGAGGGATTCGAACCCTCGGTACGAATAACTCGTACAACGGATTAGCAATCCGCCGCTTTCGTCCACTCAGCCATCTCTCCCAATTGAAAAAGATACTTACTATGTTACATTACACATCAAGTAAGGATTAAATAAAGTATTTCTTTCACATTCTGTATCGTTATTATATAATTAGCAATTCCATTTAGATGCTCGAAAGATCAAAATAGAAAGATAAATAAAGAAGACCTTCTTTCTTTTATTTTGTTCGAAGTGCCTTTTGGGCCTGGCCCGGTCAATACCCAGCCAGGCCTTTTTTTGTTCCAACTAATTCCCTTTATTTATAGGCAACATACTATAAATAGCCAATTTGGTATCTGTATAATAATATCTGTTCTGGGGTTTACATATACCTATAATTTTTGTTATAATGGAAATAGAAGGATTTTTGATTCAAAAAATAAATTAAGTATGTATCAAAAAATTTTTTCTTATTCTTATGTCATTAGGCAAACCAAAATTGATATTCAAATTCAAGAATAATTCACGAATTCTCCGTCAATAAATAGTTAATGGTTCCCATAAATTTAGGCTTTTTGAGTGAAAATATAATTTCAATTCCAACTCAAAAAGGGAAATTTTGATCCTATTGTGTATGTGTATCGTTTTGGCGGCATGGCCGAGTGGTAAGGCGAGGGACTGCAAATCCCTTTTTCCCCAGTTCAAATCCGGGTGCCGCCTCATCAACAAACGAATCAAAATCTCTTATTCTATTCCGCTCCGCTATTTTTTGTCCTCTATTTTTTGATGTTCTGAGGATTTTGTAAAAGATTAGAAATCTTTGAATCTAAAATGAAAAGAAAGATTATAATGGTCGAAGCAAGACTTCCAGATTATCTTCTACTGCTAATGTAATGTCTATTGATTGGGTCTTGAATTACATTGGATAACCGGACGATAATTCCACTACTCGTTGGGAAAGTACTTTCTATACTGTAATCTACGTATATAGACTCGCGAGAATCTCTGAGTGTTCAGGCATTCAATCACTATTAGATTGAGATTGGATAGATAATTTACCTTTTATAGAAAAAAAGAAAAAAAAGGGACCCCTCGTCAAGAGTATAATATACTACTCCCAACTCCTTCAGAGAGACAATCGGGAAAGGGCACAGATTATCAATCATATAGGAATTTTAAAAATCTATTTATTTGATTGGTCCATGTGTTCGCCCAGAATCCCTTTTTGACTCTGGACCATTCATTCTACTATTATTAGTGATCAATAATGGAATAATTCTATCATAGAGATAAGGGACATAATTCACATGGATATAGTAAGTCTCGCTTGGGCTGCTTTAATGGTAGTCTTTACTTTTTCCCTTTCACTCGTAGTATGGGGAAGAAGTGGACTTTAGAAGCACTCCTAATTTAGTTGATAAACGAAAAGGTATCGATTGTTTTATAGATCGTTCTGCAACGCATTCTTTATTTAAATTGATTTTCAAATAAAAATATCTTCATTTCGAAATTCCATTAGATTTTAGTGGAGAAATGTATTCTATAACAGTAAAACAATTATTTCTGATTCATTGGAATATATATAAAATATAAATATAATAAATATAAATGTATGTATATATGTATGAAAGAAAAGATTGGGTCCTACGTCAATTCCAGATATGGATTAATAACTACATATATTGAATTGAAGATAAAAGTTAATATACCCTTTTTATTAGAAAGTCAAGTACAACTTTATACACTACTATAACACTAATAGAGAGTATGGTAAGTAAGAAAGAAATTTCTTTCTTACTTACCATACTCTCGGATCTAATAGAATATCGCCAATTATAGCCCCTTGATTTCAATTTCAGCAAAAATGGAATACTTTTCTTTTGATTTCTTCAAAGAATTCAGAAGTCGAGTTGCAGTTAAAGTAATTAATTAATTATTTTGACTTACTGTTTTTACGTAAATTATAAGTAGAAAAGCAGTCGGAACTAAAACGAACAGTGCAGTAGCAATAAATGCAAGAATATTTACTTCCATAATCTCATTGTTTTTTTTTTATTTCACAATACAATAACTCGGGATTTAATCCCATAGAGATGATAACTCTTTCACCTGTTAATTCAATGAATGCATTACCTATCGATGATATTGAATCGGATCAATATCATGAATAACAATATCCGAGCTATTAAATTAATTTGTCATGGAGAATTTAATAGTATATAACATATGAGGATCTTTTATCCATACCGAATCCAAGATAGGATTCCCGGACCAATAAAAAATTCCTTTATTTATCCTTCTTTTCTGTTCTTTATTTTCTATAACCTACCTTATCTTCCTTGTAGAACCATCTAATGAAGTCTAATCTAACCCGTCTGGTTCCATTAACTACAAAACCCCACCAACAAACAATACAAGCGAAGTGGAAAAAGACAGGAATTAGGTTCTAAATTTTAGTGATCCTCTTTTCTTTGGAAGACAAAACAAAGAAGTATGAGAAAGACGAGTCGTGGCAGAAAAGATGAAATATTCTGTCAACTTCACTATTTTAGTTATTTTCATTTTAGTTTAGGGTGTGTTCTTTCTTCGAGAGAATACTGAAAAAAAAAAGAGGGAAACCCCTTCGGAATTCAATTATTCTCTCTGTACTTTCATTTCACAAAAAATGGAGAGGCGAATTCATGTACTTATTGGATCCGTCGGGACTGACGGGGCTCGAACCCGTAACATCCGCCTTGACAGGGCGGTGCTCTAGCCTATTGAACTACAATCCCAGGGAAATAAGAAGAGATCTAGCAGAAAATTTAGATTTTTTTTATTCTCTTGGCTTGTATCAGGTATTTCTTAAGAACAAGAGGGTTCTACCATCTGATAGTAGATTGGCGAATTGTTGGGCCGAGCTGGATTTGAACCAGCGTAGACATATTGCCAACGAATTTACAGTCCGTCCCCATTAACCACTCGGGCATCGACCCAACGCCTAATTCATTTTAGACGTTCCATAATCAACTTCCTTTCGTCTCCCAAGTAGACTTGACAAATACATATCACTTAAAAAAAATATAACATTTGATATAAAATAGAAAGTCTCTTCTGAGTAGACTAATAGAAGGACTTGACAAATATGCATCACTTGATAGAAAATTCCACTCTTATAGTCTTTAGTCTTGGTATACCCCCAGAGGGACTTGAACCCTCGTTTTCTCCGTGAAAGAGAGAGGTCGTAACCACTGGACCATAGGGGCCTATGCCACCTTCATTCATAAATCAACTAGAAATAGGTAATAAGACAAATACCATAGAAGGCCACCTTAACTTAATATAACTCAGGCCTAGAGCCGCCTTTAGGATTTAGGTGATGCATAGGATATAAATAAAACGGAAAAACTCGTTAACTATTCTGAGGATTAATGGTAATCAAACTTTACCATTAAACTATACAATCTGTAAACTGGATTTCATTGGTCTTTCTCGTCTTTATCTTTCTGATTCCCGAAGGGTTATGCGTTGGATCCAAGATCCTTCACTCCGCAGTAGATTCAAGGTGGTTTACCAAACTATGATTTGTTCGGTCAAATTATATTGAGCCCTAAGTCATACTGTCAATTAGTCATACTGTCAATTAACGACACGACAGGACAAGAGGGCAATAAAAGAAGAGAGAAGACGGAGATCTGGATTAGCTATACCCGCGTTAATAATAATATAAGTTAATAAATACAACATTCATATAGTTTTCTGGTATTCAATATTGAAGTAGATTAGAATATCTATGCCGTTATTATTATAATATAAGAAACTTAATAAGTTTTGATATTATAAATCCCAAAGCATTATAAGATTAAGCGG